AGATTCTAAAAACTAAAAAAGCAATGATAAATAGATACGAATAGAGCAAGAAAAGAAGGAAATAAAAAAACATAGTATAGAAAAGATATCCAAAATGATATAGAAATCACTATCCTATCCTTATTTTTTATTTCCTTAATTTAATTGAATTTCGGTTGATTAGGGCAAAGTTCCTTAAAAACCTCTGCCTTTTTTAAAATATCCTGAACAGTTCCTGTAGGCTGAGCGCCTTTTTCAAGGAAATAGAGAATAGCGGGAACGTTTAAATAAGTTTGATTCTTGATAGGATCATAAAAACCCACTTTCCGAAGATCTCTTCCTTCTCTTCGAGATCGAACATCAATTGCAACGATTCGATAGACGGCTCATCGGGATAGATGTAGATAAAAGAACCCCCCCCCCTAGAACCGTATAAGAAGTTTTCTCCTCGTACGGCTCGATAAAAAATGATTCGAAGTTTTGTCTATGGATAAAATTAGAATAAAATAAATAGGAAAGGAATCCGTAAAATAAATGAGTCTATAATTTAACTCATAGTCATTTTTATTTAGCTTCCTTCCTGAAAAAAAAATCATTTGTACTCATAACTCAAGTTCAATAATTATCAAATATTTTAAATCAATTTATATTTTTTTCTTTTTTTTTTTTTTTTTTTTGAGTGGTCTTTAACCCCCCCTTTTTTCGTCTCATTTAAAAGAGATTTGGATTCTTTATTTGGATCCGTAAGACAATTGAAGTGGTGTTTCCTTGTTCTGGGATCCTTTATCTTGGTTTTAAATCATTGGGTTTAGACATTACTTCGGTGCTTCTTAATCCTTTCAAAATGGTAGCAACATACCCCTTTTGTGATTTCTTTCTATCAAAGAATCATACCGATGGTTGATTCGTGCGCGATACACTGTGGATCGAAAAAGTTTTAGCCGTTCGAACAAATGTTTTTGAATTGAAAATTTGTTCGAATCGGCTCCTTTCGATTTCTATATCGAAGATATACTTACGAAGTTGTTCCAATTTATTGATTGGCATTAACCCTAGATCGTTGCCCCTGAGAAATTAATCAATACTTTCTACTCGAGCTCCATCACGAACTATTTACATTACAACCCCCCAAAAAAAAGAAGGGTTCTAGTAGAATAGAAAAACGACGTCGAGCCAAGAGCACCTTCATTCCTATATAAAAATAAAATGGTGGATGTAAGAATAAGAATCCACACCGGATCGTGTCCTTCAAGTCGCACGTTGCTTTCTACCACATCGTTTTAAACGAAGTTTTACCATAACATTCCTCTAATTTGGAACCAGTATGGAATTGATTCAATTATGGAATCATGAATAGTCATTGGTTCAGTCGGTACAGAGACATAGTAATTTAAATTTTTTCTTATCTACATAGATAATAAAGATTTTTCTGAAGAAATATTAGCAAGACCCCGGCTTTTTTGTATGAATGGAACTTTTTCAATAAATATCTATCTAAAAAAAATGTCTAAATATCCAGAAATCTAAATATAGAAATAACATAACTAACAGAAATTACACGAATAAATAAATTCTATTTGACTCTGCCTCTTCAAGTGACTCAATAAGATAGACTGACCCATTCCAACTTCCCAAAACTTCCCAAAGATTCAATCCATCAAGAATCATTACAAATCTTGATACTTGAAAAAGTTTCTTACTTCTACATCATTATTTGAGTCAAGTTTTACAGTAAATACTATCATAAGAAAGATCATTTTCTGTTTCTTTTCGAATGGAATTGTCAATGATGTAAAGCAAATAATCTAAATAGATCGAACAATAAAAAGAAATATCATTGTTAAATATTTAAAATTGAATATTTTAGGGATGCAAATTGTTTTTCACAAAAAGAGAAAGACTTTTTGTCACTGAAATAGGATAACAATACATACCTATAGGCTAAGCACTTCCTCTTTTATATGTATTTTCATATTTTGTTTAACCTGAGGTTAAGTAATCTTTCTACAGATCTATGTCCCATCTTAATTACAAAAGGGTTTAGTTACTTTTGCATGTCATTTGAACTCGATTTAGTTCAGTTTGTGAAAAATTCAGATATGATTCCGAAAAGAATCATTCAAAATCAAAAAAGAAAGAGGAATCATATTCTATCCAATATTAGACCTTGAAACAGAACCTTGTTGAACAAAAAAGAAGTATTCGGATACAAGGGATATGCTCTGGGACGGAAGGATTCGAACCTCCGAATAGCGGGACCAAAACCCGTTGCCTTACCACTTGGCTACGCCCCATTTCTATTTTTATTGGACACTAATACTAATAAAGAATAATATTGGTATGAAGTGTTCGTCAATTCCAGTCCAACTATCTATAGAAAATTTTTCTTCTTTATAGAATTGATTCTAGATTCGTTGCTAGGATTTTGACATGTGTATATCTATGAATTTATTGATCATTACATATAATTCAATTAAGATATTGTATGAAAGTATGATTTCTTCTATTCTCCTTTGAGAATTGGAGGATTTTTGATTGAGTGGAAAAAGAAGGATTTTTTTGTCTACCTTACTTTCTTCATTTTTCCTTATATCAATAACTCAATCAAAATGCAATTATCTCGACGAAAAAAATGTCTGTTATGCTTAATATCTTTAGTTTGATCTGTCTTAATTCTGCCCTTTATCCGAGTAGTCTTTTCTTCGCCAAATTGCCCGAAGCCTATGCTTTTTTGAATCCAATCGTAGATGTTATGCCAGTCATACCCCTGTTCTTTTTTCTTTTAGCCTTTGTTTGGCAAGCTGCTGTAAGTTTTCGATAAGATCTTTAATAGTATCCTAGAAAATTCATGATTTATTCGAGAAAAATGATAACAATTGATAAGATCAAATAAGTCTGACAGTATGAACCTTCAATTCAAACATTGAAATTCTCGGATAGCCGCGAGAAATCCGGCTCGCCCCATTTCCCGATTTGAATCCTTTTTCCGGCGAAATACCTTATTAGCTTAGGGTCGCTTACAATATCTAATTGTGGGTATGAAAGTGATTTGTGGTAATCAAAGACTCTTGTTCAAAATTTAAACTTCATTTGAATTTCTGAACATTCTTTTCTATTTCTATAATTGATTTCTTGGTGTCAAAATAGGATATGTGATATAAAAATGGAGGATCTATTATCTTTTCTTTTCTCGTTTTTCTTTTTCAAAAAATGATATTGGAGGTTGTGTAATGCTTACTCTCAAACTTTTCGTTTACACAGTAGTAATATTCTTTGTTTCTCTCTTCATCTTTGGATTCCTATCCAATGATCCGGGACGTAATCCTGGACGTGAAGAATAAAAGAAAATTTTCGTTTTTCTTGCTTGATTTTACAATTTTCTTAATATTTTATTTTAACTATTCCACACATTTAACTAGGAAAAAAAGAAAAAGGGATTTGCTAAATTTGAAATAAAAAAATAGAAAGTCATCAACGGAAACGGAAAGAGAGGGATTCGAACCCTCGGTACAAATAACTCGTACAACGGATTAGCAATCCGCCGCTTTCGTCCACTCAGCCATCTCTCCCAATTGAAAAAGATAATTACTATGTTACATTACACATCAAGTAAGGATTAAAGAAAGTATTTCTTTTACATTCTTTATCGTTATTATATAATTAGCAATTCCATTTAGATGCTCGAAAGATCCAAATAGAAAGATAAATAAAGAAGACCTTCTTGCTTTTATTTTGTTCGAAGTGCCCTTTTGGCCTGGCCCGGTCAATACCCAGCCGGGCCTTTTTTTGTTCCAAAAAATCCCCTTTCTTTTTTATTTATAGGCAACATACTCTAAATAGCCAATTTAGTATCTGTGTAACAATTTCCGCTCTGGGGTTTACATATACTTATCGTTTTTGTTATAATGGAAATGGAGAAGGGTTTTTGATTCAAAAGAATCCATTAAGTATGTATCAATTTGTATTTTCTTATGTCATTAGGCAAACCAAATTTTAGATTCAAATCCAAGAACCATTCACGAATTCTTAGTCAACGAATAGTTAATGGTTCCCATTTGTCATCAATTTTGGTTTTTTTGAGCGAAAATATAAATTTTATTTTTCAATAGAAAAGAAAAGTGAGGGGAAGCTTTTTGCATTGTGTGTTTTGAGATACTATATAATCAATCGAAGGGTTAGATCAAATACAATCAAAAGGGGAAAAAGGGTTTCTTTTCTAATTTTTCTAAATTTAGAAAAAGGATTAAAAAAGGGATGCAAGTACAATAAACTAAAATTTAGTAATCCAACCCAAAAAGGGAAATTTTTATCCTATTTTGTATCGTTTTGGCGGCATGGCCGAGTGGTAAGGCGGGGGACTGCAAATCCTTTTTCCCCAGTTCAAATCCGGGTGCCGCCTCATCAACAAACGAATCGAAATCTCTTATTCTGCTCTGCTGATAGAACTCAACCAAATTTGACCCAGCAGAAAAGAATAAGGGGCTTTTAATACTTGGTTGATTCTAAACATCCGTTCTAGGGATTTTGTAAAGAAATCTTTGAATCCAAAATGAAAAGAAAGATTCTAATGGTCGAAGCAAGACTTCCCGATTCCTTTCTACTACTAATGTAATGTCTACTGATTGGGTCTTGATTGGATAACCGGCAGATAATTTAACTACTGGTTGGGTAAAGTTCTTTCTATACTGTAATCTACATATATAGACTCGCGAGAATCTCTGAGTGTTCAGGCATTCAATCACTATTAGATTGAGATGTATAATTGACTTTTTTATATAAAAAAAAATGCTTTTTTTTTTAACCCCTCGTCAAGAGTATAATATACTATCTCTCAACTCCTTCAGAGAGACAATCGGGAAAGGGTACGTATTAGATCAAATAGGAAAAAGTTTGTAATAGGTAATAGATAGCAATTTATCTATTTTTACTTTTTTTACTTTGAAGGGCAAGAAAAAAGGAAGGGACCCTCTTATTTTATTACTAGATGTTCCATTAGTAACATTCCTTTGTAGTGTGATTGTTTATTTTACTTGTGTTTAGTCTTTCCCGATTAGAAACCATATAGGAATTTTTGAAATGGATTTATTTGATTGGTTCATCAATAGTGTTCGGCCAGAATCCCTTTTTGACTCTGGACCATTCATTCTACTATTATTAGTGAGCAATAATAGAATAATTCTATCATAGAGATAAGGGACATAATTCACATGGATATAGTAAGTCTCGCTTGGGCTGCTTTAATGGTAGTCTTTACATTTTCCCTTTCGCTCGTAGTATGGGGAAGAAGTGGACTTTAGAAGCACTCCTAATTTAGTTGAGGAATGAAACGGTATCAATTGTTTTATAGATCGTTCTGCAACGCATTTTTGATTTGAATTGAAATCATTTTCAAATCAAAATATCTTCATTTCCAAATTCCATTGGATTCTAGTGGAGAAATGTATTCTATAACAGTAAAACAATGATTTCAGATTCATCGGAATAAATAGATGTATCAAAGAAATAGAATTGGGTCCTACGTCAATTCCATATGTGGATTAAAATAACTACATATATTGAAGATATAAGCTAATATAGTATACCAACTTTATTAGAAACAATTTTTTACACTACTATAACACTAATAGAGAGTATGGTAAGTAAGAAATAAATTTCTTACTTACCATACTCTCGGATCTCCTAGAATACCGCCGATGATAGCCCGTTGATTTCATTTAAGACGCAAAAATAGAATACTTTTCATTTGATTTCTTCAACTATTGATAAGAATTCAGAAGTCAAGTTTCATTTAAAGTAATTAATCATTTTGACTGACTGTTTTTACGTAAATTATAAGTAGAAAAGCAGTAGGAACTAAAATGAACAGTGCAGTAGCAATAAATGCAAGAATATTTACTTCCATAATCTCATCGTTTTTTTTATTTCACAATAACTCGGGATTTAATCCCATAGAGATGATAAATCTTTCACCTGTCAATTCAATGAATGCATTACCTATCGATTCGATGATCTTGAATCGGATCAATATCATGAATAACAACATCTGTGCTATTAAAGAAATTCGTCGTCGAGAATTGAATAGTATAACATACGAACATATTTTATCCATACCGAATCCAAGATGGGATTCCCGGACCAATCAAAAATTCCTTTACTTTATTTATCCTTCTTTTCTGTTCTTTCTTTTCTATAACCTACCTCAGGTCTTCCTTATAGAACCATCAAACGAAACGAAATATAACCGCCCGTCCGAACTACAAAACCCCAACAAACAATACAAGCGAAGTGGAAAAAGAGAAGAATTAGGTTCTCAATTTTCATGATCTAAATTGACAAAGAAGTATGAGAAAGATGAGTCGCGGGAGAAAAGATGTAATATTCTAACAACTTAACTATTTTAGTTATTTTCATTTTAGTTTAGGGTTTGTTCTTTCTTCGACAGAATCCCGAAAAAAAAAGAAGGGAAACCCCTTCGGAATTCAATCCTCTCTGTCCCTTCTTTAACAGATTTAACAGAAAATTTAACAGAAAATGGAGAGGCGAATTGATGTACTTATTGGATCCGTCGGGACTGACGGGGCTCGAACCCGCAACGTCCGCCTTGACAGGGCGGTGCTCTTGCCTATTGAACTACAATCCCAGGGAAATAAGAAGAGATCTAGCATAAATTTTGGATTCTTTTTGATTCTCTCGTATCAGGTATTTCTTAAGAACAAGAGTGTTCTACCATCTGATAGTAGATTGACAAATTGTTGGGCCGAGCTGGATTTGAACCAGCGTAGACATATTGTCAACGAATTTACAGTCCGTCCCCATTAACCACTCGGGCATCGACCCAACGCCTAATTCATTTTAGACGTTCCATAATAAACTTCCTTTCGTCTCCCAGGCAGATTTGACAAATACATATCACTTGATCTAAAATACAAAGTCCCACTAAGTAGACTATTAGAAGGACTTGACAAATATCGATCACTTGATAGAAAATCCCACTCCTATAGTCTTGAGTCTTGGTACACCCCTAGAGGGACTTGAACCCTCGTTTTCTCCGTGAAAGAGAGAGGTCGTAACCACTGGACCATAGGGGCCTATGGCCACCTTGATTCATAAATCAACTAGAAATAATAGGTCCCGGCCACCTTTAGTAAATAAAAAACACTAGAAAGAAAATAGGTAAAAAGAAAAATACCGTAGATAATTAATGCCTAAGGCCACCTTAACTTAATAATAACTCAGGCCGAGAGCCACCTTTAGGAGATGAATCAAACCGAAAAACTCGTTAACTATTCTGGAGGTTAATGGTAATCAAACTTTACCATTAAATTACAACCTTGAAACTTGATTTCATTGGTCTTTCTCGTCTTTATCTCTCTCATTAACCATTAACAAAGGGTTCTGCGTCGGATCCAAGATCCTTTCCTCCCCAGTGGATTCAAGGTGCTTTACCAAAATATGATTTGACCACTTAAATTATATTGCGCCCTAAGTCATACTGTCAATTGACGACAGGACAGGAGGGCA